CAGGAAGGACCGCTTGTGGAACCTCAATATCCACGGGTTTATTAGCTAAATGACAATTGGCACATACAATACGACCGGTCGCTTCTCGGGGATTTTCATAACCCTGCTGTGCAAAAATGGGATATGCATTTGAAATGGATGATTGAGTTATTATATATATAATGAGTGAGACGGAAATGGTTCGAGTAATCTGTTCTTTTATCCAAGAAAGGGTATTTATAGTTTGCATGGTCCAAGTTTTAATCCCGAGAATTTCTACAATAAATTGGGTAGGTCGCTAGTATAGTTCCCTATCCACGATTCTGCTATTTACTGGAATATAGGAGGACTTTCCTGCCGTGGATGGGTAGAAAGAGTCAGTCGGATTTGGAATTCTTATGCCCAAAGTACTAAACATTCTAATTGGATTAAGATCAGTAGTAGACCTTTTTTCAGTCATTCATTGAATGATAAATCACTACAAGTGATGGGGATACACGATTTAAATAACGGAAGATCCAATATTTCAAAAGTGTATCTAGAATGACTGGAAAAGTGGAAACAAGACCAGATAGAATTTGATCGTTATGAGAAAATCCAAAATCTTTGTAGATAGAGCCGATTATTAGTTCCCAACCATGCGGCGAATGGAATCCGATACATAAATCGGTTAATAAAAGAATAGAAAATGCTTTTATTGTGTCGCTTAGATTATATAGGAATTCCTGAACCCAAGAGTTAAGAATAATAAGTTCTTCATTACCTATAATAGAATAACCACTTAGAATAACGAAACAAATTATATTGGTCGAGAAGGACAAAATTGTATGGATACAATCTTCATTGTGCAACTTGATCAATTGAATCGTTTCTTTATGGATTCCTATAGAAAGCTTTTTTAGATGTGTCTTCGGATATTCCTTTATCACCTCGTCGAACAGTAAGAGCTCCTCTAATTCGATGAATTTTTCTAGAAGACTCTTTTCTTGAATTTCATTCAAAAGAGTTTCGGATTGCTTGGTATTCCACCAATTAGTAACCCAAAACTCCAGACTTTTATTACGTGCTAGAAAGCTCCACCAGGGTAAAAAGACTATAGATACAAGAAATAGAAGGGGAATAAATGCTTTTTTTTCCTTTTTTTTTTTCATTTCGAAATTGTTAAGTTCCTTTTTAAAAGTGGCCTCATTCGTCGACTCTATGGGATCTAATATTTTATTTTTCACCAAAACGAGTTCTATTCCAAGGTATCGAATCATTTTCTGTTTTTTTATTTGTGAGTCGGTAATTAGTCCTTGATAATTTTGAAGAATCTTGCAAGAATACAGAAATCGAATAAGAGTCCATCGAGTGTGAAAATAAGGAAAAAAGAAAGTTTTCAGCTATTTCAATTGGTCAAATTCGAAGAAATTCCTTCCTTTAGCCTTTAGATGAATCCCCGAAACCCACTTTAGTTAATAGTTAATGAATTCGGATTTCGAGACAAAAAACTCTCCAAATATTGCAAAAAGCGTTGACTACCATAGCACAAAAATAATTGAGAAAATTTTCGGAATGTGATGATCAAAACAAAGGGGGTAGCAAAACAAGACAGAAATTTTATAATTCTCGTTATAAGAAACCCAAATGTTGGGTCATTCATTAAAGTAAAGAGAGGAGAGCGAAAGAAGGGAGAAAACGAAACATCGCGAGAGATAATTTAGTTACCCGAGCTATTTGTCTCTAACCTATCAATTCAAAATATTGAAACTAAACAAAAAATTTCTTTATTTCAAAATTTTGGGGGATGAATCTATCCTTATTTCGATTTGTTACTTTTTTTGATAATGGCTTACGTCGAGTGGATTTCCATACGTATAAAATATCTTTTTTGCAAACAACCCCCCCTTTTTTTGCATGTTCCATTCCAGATATCTATATAATAATAATAATATGCGTTTGCCTTGGTTCGAATGGACGTTCTAACGAAATTTTCGTTAAGTTATACCGTAATAAAAAAAAGAGATTGGAAGGTTTTTCTACCGCCAACCTAGACTAAGAAAGCATTTATTGTTCCGTCCATTTCAAAATACTTCAACCGGTACGCACAAGAAATAGGCCAATTCGGCAGCTTTTTGTTCCATTTCTCGTGGAGTTAAATTCTCATCAGTACGAGTCAAAGGAACGGCCCCCTGGCCTCTGATTTCTAGATAAAGGACACGCCGAGGATAAATACCCTCTTTAAGTTCTATTCTGATAGACTGAATATCATTTATAAGGAATCGGAGGAAGATGCGACGATTTTTTCCCGGAAATCCCCAACGAAAAATACACACTATTCCTTCTTTTTTATCGAATAGATCATAACCGCTACCTACATTCCACGAAATTGTGCACCACAAATAGGAGCTAATAAAGAGGCCCGCAATCCCATAGAAAGACATCACGATCCCTTGTGGAAAAAAAAGGATTTGTTGAGAGGGAAATAAAGATATCAAATTCCTACCAAGATAGCTGGAAGTTCCAACTAATAAAAATCCTAATGAACCTAAAAAAAGGATAAAGGCCCAGCATAAATTACTTGTTTTTCTAGACCCCCTTATAAGTTCTATCCATATACGTTCTGATCGCCAATTCATACTAATCTAGTTGCATTTAATTTGAATTGATAGAATAACTAAAAAGAATTTCACCTATACTTTACTTAACGCTACATTTCTGAAGTAACTCTCATCAGCTAGCACTATTCTAATGTGAACCTGTAGAGATAATTAATAAAATTCGTTTGATCGAAAATAAGGTCCCCTTCATATGAACCCGCCCTTGATATCTACAAGCATTTACTTTCTATTTCAAACATGGACCGACCGTGATTTGCAAATAGTTCAAATGTACCCCTATATCGGATATCGGGTTTCGTATACATAAGAGTTCTTGCACTTATGTTCGAAAGAAATCACGCATTATACCATATTCCACCTTACACCCAACTAAATAGATATCCGTGTTATGATTCAATAAAGTCGAAGTCTTTTAAAAATGTGATTTGGCCTCACCATCTGGCCTAAACAATCTTGTTTTTTTGAACATGAAGAAATAAAGAAGCTATTGCAATTGCCGGAAATACTAGGCCTACGAAAGGCACAAAAATAGAGGGAAGGCTTATATCTGTCATAGAATGGGTACCTCGATTTTTTATTTGTACCTGTTTGTTATATTGTTCTAAAATTATCTTAACTTAATTAGAATTATAATTCTATATAATTATACTAATTATATCTAAGTGAGTATAGTCTATACTAAATTCAATAAATGTCGAACTAACTAAATGAACTTAATTAGCCTTCGACACAAAAAAATAATAATTGACCTTACTTCTCGATCGAATTTGGATTCAAAGGAAAGAAAGCATGCAACTGAAATAACTCACTTAGAGCACCTTTTAAAAGATTACGTGGTACAATTAGATCGAATAAACCCTTATCGAATAAATATTCAGCTTCTTGTGCACCTTCAGGTACTGTCGTATTCAATGTTTCTTCAATTACTCTTTTACCCGCAAATGCTACGTAGGCGTTGGGTTCACAAATAATGATATCTCCCAACATACCAAAACTGGCTGTCACCCCTCCAGTAGTGGGAGATGTAAGAATTGATACATATAATAACTTTTTATTTGATTGATAATCAAATAAAGCCGACGAAATTTTGGCCATTTGCATCAAGCTCAAACTTCCTTCTTGCATGCGCGCCCCGCCGGAAGCACTTATTATAATAAGTGGTCTATTTTTATTAGTAGCGTACTCAATCAAACGAGTTATTTTCTCTCCTACTACGGATCCCATACTACCTCCCATAAACTTAAAATCCATAACCCCTATTGCTACAGGAATACCGTTTAGTTGCCCTATACCTGTTTGAACAGCGTCGGTTAACCCTGTCTCTTTTTGATAAGAATTAATGCGATCTTTATAGGGTTCCTCCTCCGAATGGAATTCGATGGGATCCGTTGAGACCATATCTTCATCCATAGGATTCCAAGTACCTGGATCCATCAAGAGTTCGATTCTCTCTGAACTACTCATTTTCAAATGATATCCGCATTCATCACAAATGTTCATTTTTGACTTCAACAATTTCTTATAATTTAATTCATAACAATTTTCACATTGAATCCATAAATTCCTGTATTTTTTAGTTACCTCAAGATTCTTATCCTTACCATTTTTGTTAGTGGTCGTCTGACTTTCATCAAAAATGTAATTATCGCTGTAATTGTCACTATCACGCAAAACATAATTATCAATACGCATTTGAGAATGAATATAACTGTCAATACAACTATTAATGTGATTATTCAAACTAGATTTAGTATTGTACATGTAACGATCATAAGGAGTATCGTCACTTTTCGCTCCATTCGCATAACTAGAATTCAAATAATTAGAATTTTTTTTTTTGAGTGAACTACAAAAAGAATGATCATTTGCAATCTCAACAATCTGATTTTCAATATCAAAAAAAATGGAATAAATTTGCCCCTTACTATCCCTAACTAAAAAAGTATCATAAGAGATTAAATTCCGAATGTCCCTCATACCGAATAAAAGATCATAATTACTGTAACTAGAACCATTACTCCAACTATGGCTGTTTTTTTCTGTATAATTTAGACTCGTATTTTCACTGCTACTGGTATTGTCAATAGGATCAAGACTGTCCATGGATTTACTTAGCCCACACCTATGTTCTAACTCCTCCTTATACAACATCGAATTAAACCACCATTTTTCCATAGAGCTTTCTTGCCGCCTATTTGCACGAAAAAAAAGATGAATAGTCATTCGATGAAAAGTCATTTGAAATTTGAATTTCCTAAAAGCACTCGGATTAGTAACTAAAAACAAGTGAGAAAGAAAAGATTATCCTTTGTAAGAATTCGGGTATCGCTTCACTCTATATGATAGATAGAGCTTTTTAAAATTGGAATAGAAAAAGAAGAAAAGGACAATATACAGGATGGGTAGAAGGCGCTCTTATAC